AATGAGATGCCTGAATAAAGGGTTATCTTGATAGGATAAATAAAGTAATAAATATTACCCCCATTATTACATTAGATAGAATTAAACTAACACCCTCAGTATCAAAAACTGATGTGCATCATACACCTTAATGTAAAAATAAAAAGGTAAGCTAATTAAGCTAATGGGTTCATACCCCATTTATAGAAGTATTAACCTTCTCCTTTTTAATGGACAACAACTCTATAAAACTTCTCTTCCTGTCAACATTAATGATAGGATCGATCCTGTCCATTTCTTCAAACACCTGAATTGGGGTTTGAATAGGACTTGAAATCAACTTACTCTCGTTTATTCCCATATTAGCAAATAATAAAAATATAATGATGAATGAATCACCAATTAAGTATTTTATTGTTCAAGCAATAGCATCAACAATGTTACTATTCTCTATTTTGCTGATTCATTTTAAAAATCCAATTGAATGAAAAAAAGAAATTATTTCATCAATAATAATTAAATCAAGATTATTGATGAAAATTGGTGCTGTACCATTCCACTTTTGATTTCCAAAAGTAATAAGAGCATCAAGATGAATTAACTGTTTCATTTTAATAACCTGACAAAAAATTGCTCCAATAATAGTTCTATCATATTGTATTCAAATAGGAAAATTTATTTTCATAATTAACATTTTAAGAATTATTATTGGAGCTTTAGGAGGATTAAATCAAACATCTTTACGTCAAATTATAGCATATTCATCTATTAGACATTTAGGATGAATAATTAGATCAATAATTGTTAGAGAAAACACTTGAGAAATATACTTTATTATTTATTCAATACTAACAGTGATTATTATCCTTTTATTTAAAAGAATAAATTTATCCTTCTTAAATCAAATCTATTCAGCCAGAAATATAAAAACAGAAATTAAATTCATAATATTTTTATCACTTATATCACTAGGAGGACTACCACCATTTCTAGGATTCTTACCAAAATGAATTGTTATTCAACTACTTATTGAAAATAACCTAACAACCATAATAACAATTATGGTTATCATAACAACTATTACATTATACTACTACATACGAATTAGATTCTCAGCATTAATTCTATCATACACAGAAAACTCATGATCAATGAAAATTAAATCAAATAAACCAAGATTTATTTTACCTACAATAGTAACAATTTCAACAATTGGCCTAATTTGTTCATCAACCTTAATTTTTCTATATTAAGGACTTAAGTTAAAGAAACTAATAACCTTCAAAGTTATAATTAAAAGATGAACTTTTAGGCCTTAGTAACTTTTATTACACCTTTAGAATTGCAGTCTAATATCAATTTTGAATATAAAGCCAACATAATAATCTTTGGTAAGAGAGATATTTACTCATAAATAGATTTACAGTCCATCACCTTATGATTCAGCCACCTTACCGCAAAAGTGACTATTTTCGACAAATCATAAGGATATCGGTACTTTATACTTTTTATTCGGAGCATGAGCGGGAATGGTTGGAACATCAATAAGAATAATTATTCGATCAGAATTAGGTCAACCAGGATCTTTAATTGGAGACGATCAAATTTATAATGTAATTATTACAGCTCATGCATTTGTAATAATTTTCTTTATAGTAATACCAATTATAATTGGTGGATTTGGAAACTGACTTGTACCATTAATAATTGGTGCACCCGATATAGCATTTCCACGAATAAACAATATAAGATTTTGATTATTGCCACCTTCATTAACCCTTCTTCTCATGTCATCAATGGTCGATATAGGAGCAGGTACAGGATGAACCGTTTATCCTCCACTAGCTGGAGCTATTGCCCATGGAGGAGCATCAGTAGACTTAGCCATTTTTTCATTACACCTAGCAGGTGTATCATCAATTCTAGGAGCAGTAAATTTTATTACAACAGCAATTAATATACGATCAGAAAGAATAACATTAGATCAAACACCATTATTTGTTTGATCAGTAGCAATTACAGCAATTCTACTATTATTATCATTACCAGTTTTAGCTGGAGCTATTACAATATTATTAACTGATCGTAATTTAAATACTTCATTCTTTGATCCTGCAGGAGGGGGTGATCCAATTTTATATCAACATTTATTTTGATTCTTTGGACATCCAGAAGTTTATATTTTAATTCTACCTGGATTTGGAATTATTTCTCACATCGTATGTCAAGAAAGAGGAAAAAGTGAATCATTTGGAACATTAGGAATAATTTATGCCATATTATCAATTGGATTAATAGGATTTATTGTATGAGCACATCATATATTTACAGTAGGTATAGATGTAGATACACGAGCATACTTTACATCAGCTACAATAATCATTGCAGTACCTACAGGTATTAAAGTATTTAGATGAATAGCAACACTATACGGAACAAAATTTAAATTTAATCCACCATTATTATGAGCTCTTGGATTTATTTTTCTATTTACAATTGGTGGATTAACGGGTCTAGTATTAGCAAATTCATCTCTTGATATTGTCTTACATGACACTTACTATGTAGTTGCTCACTTTCACTATGTATTATCAATAGGAGCAGTATTTGCAATTATAGGAGGAATCATTCAGTGATACCCCTTATTTACAGGATTAACAATAAATAATACATGATTAAAAATTCAATTCACCATTATATTTGTAGGTGTAAACTTAACATTTTTTCCACAACATTTTCTTGGATTAGCAGGAATACCACGACGATATTCTGATTATCCAGATGCATATACATCATGAAATGTAATTTCAAGAATTGGATCAATAATTTCAATTGTTGGAATTATTATATTTATTGTAATCATATGAGAAAGTATAATTACCAACCGAACCATTATATTTAGAGCTAATATAAGAAGATCAACAGAATGACTACAAAATAATCCACCCGCAGAACACAGTTATTCAGAATTACCTCTAATTTCTAGATTCTAATATGGCAGACTAGTGCAGTAGATTTAAGCTCTAAACATAAAGGTTTGACCTTTTATTAGAATTTATGGCGACATGATCAAATTTATCATTACAAGATGGAGCTTCACCCTTAAAAAAAAAATTTTCATTCTTTCCTGATCCCACAATAATTGTATTATTATTTATTACTGTGATTGTAGGGTATTCCCTAAATTTTACATTACTAATTAATTATACTAACCGAAACATACTTCATGGGCATTTTATTGAAACAATTTGAACAGCATTACCCGCAATTACATTAATCTTCATTGCATTACCATCATTTCGATTATTATACTTATTAAATGACTCAGTAAATGCAATAATTACCATCAAAACAATTGGACGACAATGATACTGAAGATATGAATATTCCGACTTCTTTGATGTAGAATTTGACACTTATATAACCCCAGAAAGAAAATTAAAAAATGAAGGATTTCCACTATTAAATGTAGATAATCCAACAGTTCTACCTATAAATACAGAAATTCGTATTCTTACCAAAGCATCAGATGTATTACACTCATGAGCAGTTCCTGCACTAAGAAATAAAATTGAAGCCCCACCAGGGCGATTTAATCAAGGAACATTTACAATAAACCGACCTGGGATATTCTTTGGTCAATGCTCAGAAATCTGTGGAGCAATCCACAGATTTATACCATTAGTAATCGAAAGAACATCAGTAAATTTATTCATCAAATGATTATCTAAGATAATATAAGGAGTTAGTTAATATTATAACATTAGAATGTCAATCTAAAATAACTAAAAATTTAGTGCACCTTGAGCATCAAATGACTGAAAGTAAGTGATGGTCTCTTAAACCAAAATATAGTAAATTAACATCTACTTCTGATGAGGAAATATTTCTAAATCCCTCAAATATCACCTTTAATATGATTTTCCCTATTTATTTTATTCTCAATTACATTAATTTTATTCAACCAATTAAACTTCTTCTCTTATAAAATTAATATTATTAAAAGATTAAAACAAAAAATAATTAAAAGAAAAAACTTAATTTGAAAATGATAACAAATCTATTTTCAACCTTTGACCCTTCAACTAACATTTTTAATTTATCATTAAACTGAACTAGAACATTTATTGGATTATTAATAATTCCATCATTATACTGATTAACACCATCACGAATCAATATTATATGAAATAAAATAAATCTAACATTACATAATGAATTCAAAACATTATTAGGAACAAAATCATTTAATGGAACAACATTCATTTTTATCTCAATCTTTATCATAATAATGTTTAATAACTTTATAGGTCTATTTCCATATATCTTTACTAGAACTAGACACCTATCATTAACATTTGCAATTGCATTACCTATATGATTAAGATTTATAATATTTGGATGAATTAATCACACAAACCATTTTTTTACACATCTTGTCCCACAAGGCACCCCTCCTGCATTAATATCGTTTATAGTCCTAATTGAAACCATTAGAAATATTATTCGACCAGGAACTTTAGCTGTACGATTAGCAGCAAATATAATTGCAGGACATTTATTATTAACATTATTAGGTAATACTGGACCATCAATAACAATAAATCTAATTTCAATCCTAATTATTGGACAAATAATATTGTTAATCCTAGAATCAGCAGTAGCAATAATTCAAGCATATGTATTTTCAATCTTAAGAACATTATATTCTAGAGAAATTTATTAAACATATGTTAACAACACATTCAAATCATCCATTTCACTTAGTAGATTATAGACCTTGACCATTAACAGGAGCAATTGGAGCAATAGTAATAGTTTCAGGACTAGCTAAATGATTTCACCTATTTAATATAAACTTATTTCTGATTGGAATAACAATTACATTATTAACCATAATTCAATGATGACGAGATATTGTTCGAGAAGGAACTTACCAAGGATTACACACAAGATTTGTTTCAATTGGATTACGATGAGGAATAATTCTATTTATTGCATCAGAAGTATTATTCTTTATATCATTCTTCTGAGCATTTTTTAGTAGAAGACTAGCACCAACAATTGAATTAGGAATAATATGACCTCCTATAGGAATTCAACCATTTAATCCAATACAGATTCCTTTACTTAATACAGCAATTCTTCTAGCTTCAGGAGTTACAGTAACATGAGCTCATCATAGTCTTATAGAATCAAATCATACCCAAGCACTTCAAGGATTATTTTTTACAGTAATTTTAGGAATATATTTTACTTTATTGCAAGCATACGAATATTGAGAAGCACCATTTACTATCGCCGATGCTGTTTATGGATCTACATTCTTTGTTGCTACAGGATTTCATGGTCTTCACGTAATTATTGGAACAATATTTTTAACAACATGTTTAATTCGTCATTTAATAAATCAATTCTCACCAAATCATCATTTTGGATTTGAAGCAGCAGCATGATATTGACACTTTGTTGATGTAGTATGATTATTCTTATATATTTCTATTTACTGATGAGGTAGATAATTTTTCTAGTATAAATAGTACATTTGACTTCCAATCAAAAAGCTTGATTATCAATCAAGAAAAATAATCTTAATAGTAATAACAAGAGCAATAATTACATTTATCATCCCAATATTAGTAATATCAATTGCAACAATTCTATCAAAAAAGATAATTAATGATCGAGAAAAAAGATCACCATTTGAATGTGGATTTGACCCAAAAAGATCTGCACGAATACCATTCTCATTACGATTCTTTTTAATTGCAGTAATCTTTTTAATTTTTGATGTAGAAATTGCATTAATCCTACCAATTGTAATCATTATAAAAACATCAAACATTATAACATGAACTTTACCAACAATATTCTTCATCTTAGTACTATTAGGCGGGCTTTACCATGAATGAAATCAAGGAGCCCTACAATGAGCAGAATAGGGTTATAGTTAAATATAACATTTGGGTTGCATTCAAAAGTATTGATATTATTCAATTAACCTTATAATTGAATAAAAAGCGAATTATTGCAATCAGTTTCGACCTGAAAATTTGGTATTTAAATTTACCTTTATTCTATTTAATTGAAGCCAAAATTGAGGCATATTACTGTTAATAATATAATTGAACTATATATTCCGATTAAGAAATGTAAAGCCAATATAAACAGCTGCTATTTTTTTATATTAGCGGTTAAAAACTTCTAATATTTTTTCAATTATTTATATAGTTTAAAAAAAATATTTTTTTTTCGCTGAAAAAATAATATATTTTTTTTTATAAATAAATACCTAAAAATAAAACATCACCTTAACATCTTCAGTGTTACGCTCTAATTATAAACTATTTAGCTATAAAAAAAAAATAATGTAACCAAAACATATATTCAAAAAATTGGTGAAAATAAATAAATCTTATGAGTAGAATCATAACAAGACTGGACAACTTTTATTATAAAAATAATTCTTCTATACACACCCTGACCACAAAATAACTCCCCCCAACCATAATCAAAAGTTTTTGATGAATTATACCCCATTTTTAAAGGAAAATATCTAATAAAATTAGTTGAAAGGAAAGGCATAAATCATATAGAACCAGTAAATCTAATAAAAGGTAATATACTTAAAGAAAATAAATTATAAGAAAAATTTACATCAGAAATAAAATAACCTAAATAAGAACCTAATAAAACAACAATAATAGTTAAAAACTTTAAATAATAAGGCAAAATAATCATATGAGGAATAGGAAAAATTAATCAAGATAAAAATCTACCACCAAAAACAGCAATAAACAATAAAGAAATTATACCAAATGAAATATAATAACCATTATCATCAAAAGAAAAACTAGAAAAAAAATTATTATCACCAGATATTGAATAATAAAATAAACGAAAAGAATAAGAAGCTGTTAAACCAGTAGAAAAAAAGAATAAAAAAAAAATTAAACAATTTAACCATCTTAAACAAACCATCTCAAGAATTAAATCCTTTGAATAAAACCCTGCTAAAAAAGGTATTCCACATAAAGATAATCTTGAAACATTAAAACAGACAGAAGTTAATGGTATAAAATTAACAATTGAACCTATAAAACGAATATCCTGAGAATCCTTCAAATTGTGAATCATTGAACCTGCACATATAAATAATAACGCCTTAAATAATGCATGAGCCAAAAGATGGAAAAAAGCAAGCTTAGCATAACCTATAGACAAAATTCTCATTATTAAACCAAGTTGACTTAAAGTAGAAAGAGCAATAATTTTCTTTAAGTCAAATTCAAAATTTGCTCCAAGACCAGCCATAAATATTGTTAAACAACCAATCAATAGTAAAAACCAACCATAATTATATATATCCAATATAGGACTAAAACGAATAAGTAAATAAACACCAGCAGTAACAAGAGTTGATGAATGAACCAAAGCAGAAACAGGAGTAGGAGCTGCTATAGCAGCAGGAAGTCAAGAAGAAAAAGGAATTTGAGCACTTTTAGTTATAGCAGCAAGAATAATTAATACAGTAATAATTTTCATTTCAAAAGAATCTGAAATGAAATTATAATAATAAATATAATTTCAACCTCCAAAATTTAACATCCAAGAAATAGAAATCAAAATAGCAACATCACCAATACGATTTGATAATGCAGTTAATATACCAGCACCATAAGACTTTACATTCTGATAATAAATTACTAAACAATAAGAAACCAATCCCAGACCATCTCAACCAAGTAAAATACTAATTAAATTAGGTCTAATAATTAAAAAACCTATTGATAAAATGAACATTAAAACAATTAAAATAAAACGATTCATATTCCTCTCACCAGATATATAATCTTCTCTATAATAAATAACTAAAGAAGAAATATATATAACAAAAGACATAAAAATAAGAGATATTCAATCAAAAATAAATGTTATAACAACCATTGAACCATTTAAACTAAAAAGCTCTCACTCAATAAAAACTCTATAATCAAAAATTAAATAATAAATACCTAAAATAAAAACCAACGTTCTAGAAAAAAATAAAGAAAAAAAACTTAATGAACAAATAGAAAATAGATACACGGCCTAAGATGAAAAATTCATATCATTGATTCCACAAAACAATATTAATAATTAAAATACTTAGCAATTAAACATAAAATCTTTAAAGGGAATCAATGTAATAATAAAAGATGGTTTTCACGAAAATAACCAAGAGAAAAAGTATAAATACCAGAATAATAAATACCATGTTGAGAATAAGAATACATATACAAAGTATAAACAGTTTTAAAAAAAGATAAAAAAATTAATACAAAAAATCTAAAAGCAGATCAAGATATAATTCTATTTAATAATCTTAACTCACCTAATAAATTTAATGAGGGAGGAGCAGCTATATTAGAAGATCTAAGAAGAAATCATCAAAGAGCTATTCTTGGTATAAGATTAATTATACCTTTATTAATTAATAATCTTCGTCTACCTAAACGTTCATAAATAATATTTGATAAACAAAATAAACCAGAAGAACATAAACCATGACCAATTATTAAAGAAAGAGACCCTAAACAACCCCATCAATTTATAGTTATTAAACCCCCAATAACCATTCTTATATGAGCAACAGAAGAATAAGCAATTAAAGACTTTAAATCAACCTGACGAAAACAAATAAATCTAACAATAACGCCACCAGATAAACCTAAAGATAACCAAAAATAATTAAACTTTAAACCTAAATAAGAAATAATTTTTATAACACGAAAAATACCATAACCACCCAACTTTAATAAAACACCAGCAAGAATCATTCTACCAGAAATTGGGGCTTCAACATGAGCCCTGGGCAATCAAAGATGAACTAAAAATATTGGCATCTTAACTAAAAAAGCCAAAAATATAAAAACATAAAATATAAAATAATAAGAACCATAATCAAATAATAAAGGAAAATAAAGAGTCCCAGAAAAATCATAAACCCTAAATAAAACCAATAATAATGGCAATCTAGCAACTAAAGTATAAAAAATTAAATAAATACCAGCCTGTAAACGCTCAGGCTGGTAACCTCAACCTAAAATTAATAATAAAGTTGGAACCAATCTAGCTTCAAAAAAAATATAAAATGATAATAAACTTAAACTAGAAAATGAACAATACAATATAATTAACAAAAACAAAACAATAAAAACAAAAAAATTAGAATGATAAGAAGATAAATAAACAGAACCTCTAGCAGTAATTATTAAAGAACAAATCCAAAAACTTAATAAAACCAATCTAAAAGAAAAATAATCAACACCAAAAAAATATCTAATTATATTTAAATCAGCGTAAGAATAAATAAAAATTATAAAAATAAAACTTGATAAAAACATTAAAGAATGAACCAACCACCAACAATTATTTAATAAACAAAGAGGGATCAAAAAAATAATTATAATTAAATACTTTAACATAAAGATAAACCAAATGAATTAAAAAAATCATTTCCATGAGAACGAATTATAGAAACCAAAACAGAAAGACCTAAAGCACCTTCACAAACAGAAAAAACCAAAAAAATAACAGGAAAAAAATAATCAAAATCAAACTGAATTAAAAAAACAACAATTATTATAAATAAAGAAAGAACAATATACTCTAATCTCAATAAAACTATTAATAAATGCTTACGCTTAGAAGAAAAAACATATACACCAGAAAAATAAATTAATAAAGAAGTAAAAATAGAAAATATAAACATTAGTTTTAATAGTTTAAAAAAAACGCCGGTCTTGTAAGTCGGAAATAAGGTCAGCCCCCCCTTTTAAAACTTCAGGAGTAAAAAAACTTCCTATCTTTGGTCCCCAAAACCAATATTTTGATAAACTAACTCCGGAAATGATTAAAATAGTAATTATAACACTATCAAACATAATAAATTTTAATTTCATTAAATTAAATCACCCTATATCAATAATGATATTTATTATTATACAAACTTTCCTTATTGGATTATTAACAGGAACAATAATAGAAAGTTTTTGACTATCATATATCTTATTTCTAACATTTTTAGGAGGTATATTAGTTTTATTTATTTATATTACAAGAATTGCATCAAATGAAATATTTAAACCTAAATCAAATATTATAATTATTATTATCATTTTATCTATAATAATAACTATTATTTTTATTATTATAGATAAAATAATATTTACAGATTTAATAAAAAATACAGAAACCATAAATATTAATAATTATATTAATTATCAAGAAATAACTTTATCTCTTGAAAAATTATATAATTTACCAACATCTATTATTACAATAATAATAATAATTTACTTATTTCTTGCATTAGTAGCAGTAGTAAAAATTACTAATATTAATCAAGGACCAATTCGTAAAATAAAATAATTTACTAATGAATAAACCTTTACGATTAAGACACCCTTTATTTAAAATTCTTAATAATTCACTAGTTGACTTACCAGCACCAATAAATATTTCATTCTGATGAAACTTTGGATCATTACTAGGATTATGTTTAGTAATTCAAATTGTAACCGGATTATTTCTAGCAATACATTACACACCAAATATTGAAATAGCTTTTAGTAGAGTAGTCCATATTTGTCGGGATGTAAATAACGGATGAATTATTCGAACAATTCATGCAAATGGTGCATCTATATTCTTTATTTGTATTTATTTACATGTAGGACGGGGAATCTATTATGGATCTTTTATATATATACATACATGAATAATTGGAACAATTATCTTATTCTTAGTTATAGCAACCGCTTTTATAGGATATGTTTTACCTTGAGGACAAATATCATTTTGAGGAGCAACAGTTATTACCAATTTATTATCAGCAATCCCTTATTTAGGAACAGATTTAGTTCAATGAGTTTGAGGAGGTTTTGCAGTTGATAATGCTACATTAAACCGATTTTTTACATTCCATTTCGTTTTACCTTTTATAATTGCAGCTATAGCTGCAATCCATTTATTCTTTCTCCATCAAACAGGATCAAATAATCCAATTGGAGTAAATAGAAATATTGAAAAAATCCCCTTCCATCCTTATTTTACATTTAAGGATTCAATTACATTTGTATTAATGACATCTTTATTAATTATGTTATGCTTAATTAATCCATATATATTAGGAGATCCAGACAATTTTATTCCTGCAAACCCTTTAGTAACACCAGTTCATATCCAGCCAGAATGGTATTTTCTGTTTGCATATGCAATTTTACGATCAATTCCTAATAAATTAGGTGGTGTAATTGCATTATTTTTATCAATTAGAATCCTAATAATCTTACCATTTTATAATAAAACACCATTCCGAGGAATTCAATTCTACCCTATTAATCAAGTATTATTTTGAATTATAATAATTGTTGTATGTTTATTAACATGAATTGGTAAACGACCAGTTGAAGAACCATATATTATAACAGGACAAATCTTAACAATAATTTATTTCACCTATTTCATAATTAATGTTCATGTAGCAAACGCATGAGATAAATTAATTAAATAAAAATTAGTTAATTAGCTTAAGAAAAGCATATGTTTTGAAAACATAAAATTAGAAGTTTAATTCTTCTATTAACTTATTCTTTTAAAAATTAACTAAAAATAAGAAATTATTAAAATCTTTAAACCAACATAAAAAATAAAAAAATTCAAAGACAAAGGTAAAAATCTCTTTCAAGCTAAATATATTAACTTATCATAACGAAAACGAGGTAAAGTTCCACGAACCCAAATAAAACCAAATGATACAACCGCAAGCTTAATAAAAAATATAAAAGAATAAAAATCACCTCCTAAAAAAATTAATGTAAATATCATTCTTATAAAAATAATTCTAGTATACTCAGCTAAAAAAATTAAAGTAAAACCACCTGCACCATATTCAATATTGAATCCAGAAACTAATTCAGATTCACCTTCCGCAAAATCAAATGGAGTTCGATTAGTTTCTGCTAAACATGAAGCAAAACAAGCTAAAGATAAAGGAAAAGAAATAATAATAAATCAACAATAAATCTGATAGTTTATAAAATCAAATACATTAAATCTACCAATTAAAATAATTAAAGATAATAAAATTAAAGCCAATCTTACTTCATAAGAAATAGTTTGAGCAACTGAACGCAAAGAACCTAATAAAGAATAATTTGAATTGGATGACCAACCAGCAATCATTACAGTATAAACACCTAAACTAGTACAACAAAGAAAAAATAAAAATCCATAAGAAAATGAACATATATAAGTTAAATAAGGAAAAATAACTCAAATTAATAAAGAAATTATTAAATTAAAAACTGGTGAAAAATAATAAAGCATATAATTTGATACAATTGGAATTGGTTGTTCTTTACAAACTAATTTAATAGCATCACTAAAAGGTTGAGGAATACCAATAAAACCCACCTTATTTGGACCTTTTCGAATCTGAATATATCCTAAAACCTTACGTTCTAACAAAGTTAAAAAAGCTACACTAATTAAGACACAAATAATTAAAAGAAGAAAATTTAAAACAAATATTAGAAAATCATAAAGTATCAATACTATTTGTAGAAAAAACTACATAAATGAATTCTAAGTTCAACTCATTAATCTGTCAAAATAGTAAAAATTAAGTTTACTCAATTAAATAAAAAATATTTCAACCTTATGGTCCTTTCGTACTAATATGAATTTATAAATCTTAGGACAGAAACCGACCTGGCTCACGCCGGTCTGAACTCAGATCATGTTTAAAGGTCGAACAGACCTAATTAATGAGCTACTGCACCCAAAATTTTTCTTAATCCAACATCGAGGTCGCAATCTGCTTTGTTGATATGAGCTCTCAAAAACAATTACGCTGTTATCCCTAAGGTAACTTAATCTTATGATCATAAATTATGGATCAAAATAAACATAAATTAATGATTTAATAATGAAGAGTTTATTTATTCTTCATGTCACCCCAACAAAACATTATCATTAAACATAAAAAGACAAACTAAAAAATATATATAAATGAAATGTCAAGCTCTATAGGGTCTTCTCGTCCTTAAGGAAAATTTAAGCCTTTTAACTCAAAAGTTAAATTTTATAAATTATTAAGAGACAGTTAATTTCTCGTTAAGCCATTCATTCCAGCCCCTAATTAAGAGACTAATGATTATGCTACCTTTGCACGGTCAAAATACCGCGGCTCTTTAAATTCATCAGTGAGCAGGCCAGACCTCAAAATTTAAATCAAGAGGACATGTTTTTGATAAACAGGCGGAAATTGATTTGCCTAATTCCTTATAATAAATTATTAAAATTTAATATTATAAACAAAATAATATACTAATTCCATCATTATTACAAAAATTAAAATATTAAATTAATCATCCTAATAAAAAACCTAAAAAATTTATAAAATCAAAATAAAAAATAATGAACTAAAACGTAATCAAAAAATAGCTGGTTTAAAGCTTACTATTCTATTAAAATTAAAAATATTATAGGGTTTTTATCTTTAGAGCTTATCCCCTAAAGAATTTATAAGCTTGTATTATCAATTCAAAAATTAAATATAAAATTAAGCTCTTAAAATTAAATTTTATTCTTAGGAAACTAAATATATTAGGAAACGATTAACATTTCATTTCTATAAATATATTTTTAATAATTATATTACATTAACTAAAATATATTTATAAATCAACCTAAATTGAGAATAGTATTATTATATACTATTATTTTGATAAACCCTGATACAAAAGGTACAATAAATTAAATCTACTTAATTTTATTTAAATAAATATTTCATAAACCAATTACATTACTAATATATTATAATAACTAAAATCTATTCTATAAAATATACTAAAACACATAACCAATAAAATTATTTAAATTAAATTAAGAATAAACAAATAATAAAAATAATTTAATAAATAAATCAAGACATCCCGATTTGCACAGAAATAAATTCAGTGTAAGTGAATCACTTTACTATTAAGTAATATCTTGTTAATCTTACTAGATACACTTTCCAGTACATCTACTATGTTACGACTTATCTCATCTAAACTAAACATTAATTCATAAACATTTAATAATGAGAGCGACGGGCGATGTGTACACACCTCAGAGCCAATATCAATTAAATTAAATAAATTAAATTACTATCAAATCCACCTTCATTAAATATTTCATTATTAATTCCATAATAAATAAAAATTTATTGTAACCCACCTCCACTTAATTATAAGCTGCAACTTGACCTGAAATATTCTATAATTATAGATCAAGAAAATTAAAACTCCAAGAAGATCTTCTGATAACGGAGATATACAAACCAATAAATTAAGTAAAGTTAATCGTGCACTTTCAATTATGGGGTAGGTTCCTCTGAATGGAATGAGATACCGCCAAATTCTTTGGGTTTAAAGATCTTATCTATTAATACCCAGGTAAGTAAATTTAACATTTAAAATAATAGGGTATCTAATCCTAGTTTATATTTTAAATTTCACAGATTCATAATAAGACTCATATAATAAAATTAAATTTCACCTTAAAAATTAATTTTTAAAATCAATAATTCAAACAACTGTCATAACCAATAATATTCACTTGTATTAATCGTATAACCGCGGCTGCTGGCACGAAATATGCCAATACTTAATCAATTTCTAATTCCAAAATAACTTGATAATTAAACTAAATCACTGCAAAAAGAACATTTAGTATTACAAAACTTACATATAATATAAAGAAAAAGTGAATAAGAAAGCAAGAATAAAACTTTTCAAAAATAAATGAAACATCTACAGTTAAATATAAATTGTAAAGAATAAAAAAGACAAATAAATTAAGAAAATAAATAAAAAAAAACATAATACTAAGTCAAAAAAAATAAAAATATCCTTTCCCTGGGAGACAACAACAACTTCTCTATTATATATAAATAAAGATAGATATGGAACACTTATACTAATAAATGTTTTGTTTTCTTTCTTTCTTTCATTTAATCTTTCTTTTCACTGTTAAATAAAGAAAGATTAAATAATATAAAATATTTAATTTAATATAATAAGTTATTTAATACAATATGTAATAATATACAATTAAATCCATTATTGTAATAAATATATAATTATATTATATTAAATATAAGTAATTTCATTATATATAATTCTATCATATATTATAATAAATAATTATATTAATATATTAATTGTATTAATTAAATAAATTGTATTTATTATATACTATATATATAATGTAATATATTTATCTATATATCAACATAAATATTTTATTATATAATAATTTCTTTTCCCCTAAAAATATAGGTTGCTACAACTTTTGATAAATATATAAATATAAATAATCGCTTATTGTATATAAATGATAGCGGTATATTAAATTAGATGTATATATATATATAAAACATTTATATTAGATGCAAACAAAAAAAAACAAATTAATTAAACTAATTTTTATTAACCTAAAGAAATTCCTAAGAAAAATTTCAGAGCAAGTAACTTTAAATTTATACATTAAATAAATAG